GTTGGAAAACCCGTTGTCGGACTTGATTAATCGCCCTTTGCTGTTCAAACTGAATCGTTTCATTTTTATAATTTTCTAATTGTTCCAAAGTCTTATAAGTTGAATTAATCAAATTCAACTTTTCTCGCTCTATCTCAGAGTATCCATTCACCCGAAACTGATCTGCTTCAATTTCCACTTTCCGTAAGCGGGCCCGGGCTTTTTCCAGCTGTTCAATGGCCCCCTCACGCAGTTCTTCTGAATTTCGAATAGTATTCAAGATTCTCTGTTTTCGATTATCTAATAAATCACTTAATGAAAGTAGATCATCTTTCTGTTCATTTTAAAACTTCCATAATCCCTTCCCGAACCAAACATGAATCTTTCGATTCATTTGGCTCTCACGCTCAATTACTTCGGATAAATTCTCATAGCTTTTTTATGAATGTAATGAGCCTATCCTCTCTTCTTTATTCATAGTCAAAAAATGAATCGAATACAAAAACAAAATACTTGGAGGACTCTTCTGACAAAATAAAAAATATGTAATTGTCAGCAAAGTTGTTTCTTTTTTTTTCTTCATTTGAAATCCAAAAAACTCTTCTTACTTATACATAAGGCATAGGTCGTCAATTCAGCATTCGATAAAACAGAGAAAATGTCCATTTTTCGAAAAAGTGGTTCAAATCATTTTATCGAAATGAGTGTTCTATATCGATAAAATATTCACTTCAAAACCATCTCTATATTAACATAGTGGTCGAAAGAGTACCATGCTGTGCCTAGACTTCAAACGGTTTGCTTTAACCATCTTAAGAGCCCCACCTTATTGGTTGCTAGAGAATCAAAGTGGATTTGCCAATGAATCACGAAATGCTGTGGTTCTTACATATAATTTCTTAAGAAGTAATTCGCGAGATCATGCACCTTTCTTTCCTAGTTATAAAGGAAAGGGTACAGCTGATTGGATACAGCCTATTCTTGAAATAAACAACTCACACACACTCCCTTTCCAAAAAAGATCAATACACCAATCACTACACTTAGATTTATTGGATTTGTTGCAAAAATATCGGTATTAAATCCGAAACTCCCGGCAGATGGCCAGTGGCCCCAAAAAACGAAAGAATCGGTTACATTTTTCATATAATCTCATCTCCTCTTATAGATAGACTAAAAAATCGACCAGAGTTCTTTTTCTATCACTTTGCTCCTCTTTGTTATTTATTCGTTTTTTTTTTTCAAATCGAGTTCAAAAATATTTGAGTTATGTTATCAAGTATGAACTACCCCTTGATTGTTGCAACATCTCCTAAAAAGAGTTTTCCTTGGACTACGGATGGGAAGGGTGAAAGTGAGTTGGTATACTAATTCCCCATCTGCAAATCAGCCCTTCCCATAGGTTATTTTCTCAACGAATAAGGAATTGTAGGAGTGAACTATTGATCTAATTTGAAAAAGCAAACGACAAGTCCAAGTCAATAAAATAGTCAAAATACATATTTTGACTATTTCTAAGATTAAATAATTAAACAAAAGGATTCGCAAATAAAAGTGCTAATGCTACAACCAATCCATAAATCGTTAAAGCTTCCATAAAAGCTAGACTAAGCAATAGAGTACCTCGTATTTTTCCCTCTGCCTCGGGCTGTCTCGCGATCCCCTCTACGGCTTGACCCGCAGCAGTCCCTTGACCAACTCCAGGTCCAATAGAAGCAAGCCCTACGGCCAATCCAGCAGCAATAACGGAAGCAGCAGAAATCAGTGGATTCATGATAAGTTCCTCGTAACAACAAAAAGAAAAAGAAATGGTTAATGATACAATCAACCACTGAATTATGACTGAATTATTCCATCGATTTCATACAGTCAAAGTAACTAAGAACTTCGAGTTTTAGTAATAAAATTATTGAATCATCAGAACTACTTCGATATCTTTTTTTTTTTCATTTCTATCCACAGAGTTTTTGTGAATCCATAGAACTTTCGTTCTTCCATTTCTTGGTTCCGAACTGTTACTTCACTTCTTCCATCTTTTCTTGATTCCATCTGTTTATTCAGTCAATTCACAGCCACAACGATACGAAAGGAGAACCTCAGTAGTCGGGAAAATGAAATATATCTTTAGTTCATATATAACGAGTCAATATCTATATCACATATACATGTCTTTCTTCCATAACGTAAACCATTAGATTCACTCAGATTTGAGAATCAATCTAACTCCCGTTTTTTGTAAATTTTTTTTCTTACTATTGCCTTCTATCGTATATAGATTGTATATTTATATGCCTTAAGTAAATTATCTTGAGACAGACATACATTGCTTTGGGCTAAGCTAAAAAACAGACTATTTCAATGATGGCCTTCCATGGATTCACCTATATAAGCCGCGGCTAAAGTTGCAAAAATAAGAGCTTGAATACCACTTGTAAATAATCCAAGGAACATAACAGGGATAGGAATCACTGAAGGTACTAAAGAAACAAGAACAACAACTACTAATTCATCCGCTAGGATA